TTGGGACGATAACTCTGAAAAGACAGATTTCCGATCTTTTCTTTCATCTCAGGGGAAATACGATCTGGAGGAGCTAATTCAAATCCCTCGGGTAAAATAAGAACAGCCCCCACATTTAAAGCCCCTTTTTTCCCATTAGCAAGAACTTGTTTCACTTGCATATCATAAGGGATTCTAACAACTGCTTCAAATACAGTATCAGGAAGTACGGCTTGCGGAACTTCAATATCCACGGGCTTATTAGCTAAATGACAATTGGCACATACAATTCGTCCAGTTGCTTCGCGTGGATTTTCATAACCCTGCTGCGCAAAAATGGGATACGCGTTTGAAATAGATGTTTGAGTTATTATATATATCATGGTCGATACAGAAATAAATCTAGTCATCCGTTTCTTTATCCCTAAAAAATGATTTCTATTTTGCATGGTCCAATCATTGATCCCAAAATTTCTACAATAAATTGGGTAGGTATCTAGTATAGTTCCCTATCCACGAGTCTGTGATTGTAATGGAATAATTGTACTGGAATAACACTGGAATAATATAGGAGAATACTTTGAAGAGGTAGAAGTATAAAGAATAAGTCAGACTGAAATGCTTTATTTATTTATGTATGCACAAGGAAACATTTTGAGCTGATTAATATCATATCAAGAGATCAAATGGATTCTTCATTCATTCATCGAATGATAAATGACCACAAGTGAAGGAGATACGCGATTTAAATAATGAAAAATCCAATATTTCACAATTGTATCTAGAATGACAGGAAAAGTAGAAACAAGACCAGATATAATTTGATCGTTATGAGTCAATCCAAAATCGTTGTAGACTGAACCAATCATTAGTTCCCAACCATGGGGCGAGTGAAATCCAATCCATAAATCCGTGACTAAAAGAATCGAAAAAGCTTTTATTGTGTCACTTAAGTTATAAAGAAATTCCTGAACCCAAGAATTAAGAATGACAAGTTCTTCATTACGCAGAATAAAATAACCGCTTAGAATAACGAAACAGATTAGATTTGTCGAGAAATGTAAAATGATATGTAGATGATATTCATTCTGTGTTTTGACCAATTGCATAGTTTCTTTGTGGATTCCTATAGGAAGCTCTTGTATATGCGCCCCCGGATAGTTCTTTATTATTTCGTCCAACAGTAATAGTTCTTCTAATTCTATGAATCTTTCTAAAACGTTATTCTCTTGAATATCATTCAAAAAAGTTTCGGATTGCCTGGTATTCCACCAATTTGTAATCCAAGGTTCCAGACATTTATTAAATGATAGAGAAATCCACCAGGGCAAAAATACTATAGATGCAATATAAGGAAGAGAAATCGACGCTTTCTTTTTTTTCACTTTGGATCCGTTACGTGAATTGTTAATGAACTTGCTTCATTCGTCGATTCTTTCTATTTGATCTAATATTTATTTGAAGCATGAGTTCTATAACAAGGTATGGAACCTATCGATCTATTCCCGATTTTTGTGTAATTATTTAATCTTTAAATCTAGTAGAAAAAATATAGAAAAAGAAGGTATTACCGAGTTCCTTACCTGATGCTGAGAAAGCATTCAATTCATTCTTCATTTCAAATTCGATTGGTATCAAAATACTTCAATTGGTACGCGCAAGAAATAGGCTAATTCAGCAGCTTTTTGTTCAATCTCTCGCGGAGTCAAATTCTCATCAGTACGAGTCAAAGGAATGGCCCCTTGGCCTCTGATTTCCATATAAAGGACACGACGAGAATAAAGACCCTCTTTCACCTCTATTCTGATTGACTGGATATCCCTCATAAAAAATCGAAGGAAGATGCGACGATTTTTTCCAGGGAATCCCCAACGAAAAATACATACTACGCCTTCTTTTCTATCGAATCGATCATAACCACTACCTATATTCCACAAAATTGTGCACCACAAATAGGAACTAATGAATAGACCCGCGATCCCATAGAAAGACATCACAATCCCTTGTGGAAAAAAAACGATTTGCTGATAGGGGAATACAGATATCAAATTCTTACCAAGATAACTGGAAGTTCCAACCACTAAAAACCCTAGCGAACCTAAAAAAAGGATACAGGCCCAGCAAAAATTACTTATTTTTCTAGATCCCCTTATAAGTTCTATCCATGTATGTTCTGATCGCCAGTTCATATTATACTATACCAGATCTAGTTGTATTTGATTGGAATTCAGAGAATAACCCAAATTGTATTTTGATTTTTCTGCTCCCGAAATAACTCTTATCAACTAGCACTACTTTATTGATTGTGAACCATTAGGAATAATGGGTTAGGTAGATTTACATTCTATTTTGAATATTGATTGTTTTTGACTAGTTATTATCTGTATATACATACGTTTACCCAGATATCATGTATCCGTATGCATAAAAGGTTTTTCATTTGTGCTCAGAGTCAGAAGAAACCACGTATCGTACCATATTCTACTAAAAGGATAACAGTATTATAATCCCGTGTTGAAATAAACTAATGAGATTTGGTCTCATCATATCTAGACAATCTTATTTTTTTGGACATGAAGAAATAAAGAAGCCATTGCAATTGCCGGAAATACTAGGCCTACTAAAGGCACAAAAATAGAGGGGAAGTTTAGATCTGTCATAGAATAGGTGCCTCGATTTAATATTTGTACCTCTTATCTTATAATTATAAGGAAAGATATCTTATGATAAGTATATCTATTATAAATAATATTAAGGAGTTAATAAGTGCAAGGAATATAGAATTAAGTATACCCATTCATTTTTCTACACGACTATGTATGATAATTCACTTTAATCCATTTTTCATTCTTCTCTTCTTTTCTCGTTCTTTGCTTAAGAATTGGACTATTATTATGAATTCACGACTCTAATTAATCTAATACAAAACGAGGATTTGTAGTAAAAAAAGCATATTTTTAGAAATGACTTCTATTCCATATTTTATTTCTTCTATATTGATTATTCTATATTCATTATTGATTGAATTTATTTCATTTCTATATCTGGATTTCCATATTGCTTAATTATTTCAATAATTATTTAATTAATTATTTTATGAATTTTTTTCTAGTTCTATGATTCTTTATCTATTCTTTTCATTATTTATATTAGTATTCTATTTCATTTTGGTATTCGATTATTTCGTTTTATTAAAAAAAAAAATAGTAAATAAAATAGATAAATAATAAATATATAAATAAAATATCATATGAAATTAAATAAAATAGATAAATAATAAATATATAAATAAAATATTATATAAATAAAATATTCGAAAATCATATGAAATTCCAATTTTAATAAAGAAAAATTTGACTAAAGAAAATATTTTCATAATATAAAAAATTCATATAAGAATTTTTTATATTATGAATTATTAAAGACATAAGAAAATTAAGACATAATAAGGTCAAATGAAATTCTTTTCTTTTTTTTTTTTACTAATTACTAATGAATCCTTTTTGTAATTCCTATAAAAAGAAACTCCCGTTGATAGAGAGTTCCTAATTACTAATCATGAATAGGGATAGAATACAAAAATATCTGGAGACAAAATCCAAAGTAATTATCCGAAAATGTACTTTAATTTTTGGAATTTTGATTCAAAGGAAGGAACCCATGGAGCTGAAATAACTCACTCAGAACACCTTTTAAAAGATTACGTGGTACGATGAGGTCGAGTAAACCCTTATGGAATAAATACTCAGATGCTTGTGAACCGTCGGGTATTGTCTTATTCAATGTTTGTTCAATTACTCTTTTACCCGCAAATGCAATATAGGCGTTAGGTTCAGCAATAATGACATCCCCCAACATACCAAAACTGGCTGTAACCCCACCGGTTGTAGGAGAAGTAAGGATGGGTACATAGAATAACTTTTTATTTAATTGATAATCATATAAAGCAGAAGATATTTTAGCCATTTGCATCAAGCTCAAACTTCCTTCTTGCATGCGCGCTCCCCCGGAAGCACACACAATAATAACAGGTAGAGATCGATTACTAGCATACTCGATCAAACGGGTTATTTTCTCGCCTACTACGGATCCCATACTACCTCCCATGAACTGAAAATCCATAACCCCAATTGCTATAGGAATACCGTTTAGTTGACCTATGCCTGTTTGAACAGCCTCAGTTAAACCTGTCTTTCTTTGATAAAAATCGATACGATCCCTATAAGGTTCCTCTTCGGAGTGAAAATCTATAGGGTCCATAGAGACCATATCCTCATTTATAGGATCCCAAGTCCCCGAATCAACCAAAAGTTCAATTCTATCTGAACTACTCATTTTCAAATGGTATCCACACTGTTCACAAATATTCATTTTTGACCGAAAAAATTTTTTATAATTTAATCCATAACAATTTTCGCATTGAACCCATAAATGTCTGTATTTTTTATTTATATCAAGATCATTAGATCTTACCCTTATATTAAAATTATTCCCACTATCACTAATTGTCATACTATAATTTCTACTTTCATTACAAATAAAATTATAAATATAACTGTCACTGTAATTTACAGTACCTCCTGAAATATAACTATCAATACTGATTTCAAAACGAAGATAACGATCAATGCAACTATTAATGTGATTATTCCAATTAGATTGAGTATCATATATATAATGATAAGAGTTGTGATCCTTACTTTTAGATCCACTATTGAAACAATCGGAAGTCAGATAATTAGAAAAAAAGCTTTCTAGTTCATTCAGAAAAGAACTACCATTATCAATCTCCAACATCTGATTTTCAATATCAAAATATAAAGAATAACTATCGCCATTACTGTCTCTAACTAAAAAAGTCCCATCAGAGATCAAACTCCAAATACCCTTAATATCAAATAAATGTTCAACATTACTGGAATGGCAACTCCCACTACCATTCCAACTAGAAATGTTTTTATCTATATCATTTATAATGGGGTTCTCATTTTCACTAGTATGTCCAATAGGATCAAGACTAGACATTGATTTATTTAACTCACATCTGCGTTCTAACTCCTTGTTAGAAGACATCGAATTGAACCACCATTTTTCCATAAATTCTGACTGCCCCTTAAAAATACAATAGATGAATAGTCATTCGATCAATAATTATTTTACTATTCGATTTCCTATCCTCATTAAGCATATCGATCCAATTATTAGGACTGTTAACTAAAAATAGGACTGTTAACTAAAAAAGGGAATAAAAAAAAGAATCCATATTGAAATAAAAGATTATCCTTATAGGAATCCGGGATATTGCTTCAAGATTTGAATAGGGATTTCTTTAATTGATAGAATTTTTTTCTCAATATATTTATTATCAATATATTTATTAATATAAGATTAATATAAGGAAAGGTTTCTCTCATGTCGTGTATAAATTCTCGTGGAAAAGAAAAATATTTCTTTCTTACTATGAAGAATTCAGTCTCATATAATCGAATAAAATAAGAAGTTTTTATTGCAACACGAAAAGACAATATACAGGATGGATAAGCGGCACCTTTCCCCTGGCTTGATCTATGGTCTGAAACCATGGCATGGGATATAAAGGAATTCGCCAATCGCAAAGACCCATAGGATTAATTATGGATCCAACAATAAACAATAAAAGTATTGAATTCTTTAGTCTTAGATCTTCTTTTTTGGATCTTGTATATATACACATGGGTTGGGTTATAGGTAAAGTTTGTACATTCTGTACATGTTGAGTGATATAGTTTATTGTTATAAAACAAAAAGTATATGTAAATACTAATGAATGTTAAGAAAGATGGATATTTGCTCATTATATTTGGTTCGGCCCAATCTTTAAAAAAGGATTGGGCCGAGTTTTTAATTACACTTAGGAGAACAAACAAGAATTATCAAGCAAGTTGATCTGGCTTATCCATGTCTTCGAACTCGAACTTGATTTCCTTCCACACTTCACAAGCAGCGGCAAGCTCAGGGCTCCATTTGGAAGCTTCACGGATAATGTCATTACCTTGAGAAGCTAAATCACGCCCTTCATTACGAGCTTGTACGCATGCTTCTAAAGCCACTCGGTTAGCTACTGCACCAGGTGCATTTCCCCAAGGGTGTCCTAAAGTTCCTCCGCCGAACTGTAATACGGAATCATCTCCAAAGATCTCGGTCAAGGCAGGCATATGCCAAACATGAATACCCCCTGAAGCCACAGGCAGAACACCTGGCATAGACACCCAATCTTGAGTGAAAAAGATACCGCGGCTTCGGTCTTTTTCAATATAATCATCGCGTAGTAAATCAACAAAACCTAAAGTCAGCTGACGGTCACCTTCCAGTTTACCAACTACTGTACCAGAGTGAATATGATCTCCACCGGACATACGTAATGCTTTAGCTAGTACACGGAAATGCATACCATGATTCTTCTGTCTATCGATAACTGCATGCATTGCGCGGTGAATATGAAGAAGTAAACCGTTGTCACGGCAATACGCTGCCAAGGTAGTATTTGCAGTGAATCCCCCTGTTAAGTAGTCATGCATTACAATAGGAACTCCCAATTCTCTAGCAAATACGGCTCTTTTGATCATTTCTTCACACGTACCTGCAGTAGCATTCAAGTAATGTCCTTTGATTTCACCTGTTTCGGCTTGTGATTTATAAATTGCTTCAGCACAAAATAGGAAACGGTCTCTCCAACGCATAAATGGTTGTGAGTTCACGTTTTCATCATCTTTGGTAAAATCAAGTCCACCACGAAGACATTCATAAACCGCTCTACCGTAGTTTTTCGCAGATAATCCCAATTTTGGTTTAATAGTACATCCCAATAGGGGACGACCATATTTGTTCAATTTATCTCTTTCAACTTGGATACCGTGAGGTGGACCTTGGAAAGTTTTGGAATAAGCAGGAGGAATTCGCAAATCCTCCAAACGTAGAGCTCGTAGAGCTTTAAACCCAAATACATTACCTACAATGGAAGTAAACATGTTGGTAACAGAACCTTCTTCAAAAAGGTCTAAAGGATAAGCTACATAACAAAAATATTGATTTTCCTCTCCAATAACAGGTTCGATGTGGTAGCATCGTCCTTTGTAACGATCCAGACTAGTAAGTCCATCAGTCCACACAGTTGTCCATGTACCAGTAGAAGATTCGGCAGCTACTGCGGCACCTGCTTCCTCAGGTGGAACTCCCGGTTGCGGAGTTACTCGGAATGCTGCCAAGATATCAGTATCTTTGGTTTGATATTCAGGAGTATAATAAGTCAATTTGTAATCTTTAACACCGGCTTTGAATCCAACACCTGTTTTAGTCTCTGTTTGTGGTGACATAAGTCCCTCCCTACAACTCTTGAATTAAAAATTCTCACAATGACAAGGTCTACTCGACATGAAATACGCATGAATGAAACCTTTGCAAAAAAAAAAGAATCTTTCAAAAAATTTTCAACGAAACTAATCTTATTCACTAATTTAATTAATAAGACCATGTATTTGATTCGCCAAATACATCATTATTGTATACTCTTTGATATGTATGGCGCAACCTAATACTTATTTTTGATAATTTATTAAATCAAACAAACCCTCTTTTTCTTTGAATTTAAATATCTAATATACTAAGAAAAATTCCCTCTTGACAGTTATATATGTTGTATATGTAAATCCTAGATGTGAAAATAAGCATAATTCATCCAAGGTATAAAACACGAATGGACTCAAATTCATATACAAAAATACAAAAAAAAAAAGAAAAAACAAGGGCCTATGAGAATAATGAATGAATCATAAATCAAGTTTAGGTTCGAATTCCATAAATATAAATAATCGAATTCATATATATATATGGATCAAATTATATATAATGAGAGATAAATAAGATAATAATGAGATGAGAGATAAATAAGATATATTTCCTCATTCATTATTCTTATACTTGTTTTCTTGCTTGTTTTCTTGTTGAGAAGGATATTTTGAAAAGGGGTTAGTTGAACTTGAAAAATGACTCATTGAATGAGTAAACGATTGAATTGGATTCATTTGGAGGATACTGACTAAATCAAGTGCTAACTTCCTTATTGATTACATTCCTTATTGAATTAATCGATCAACTTGCTATCGGACAGTTTCGATTCGGAAATATTCCCAATCAATTTTGACATATTTCACTTTATCATAATTATGAGAATGAATCCTAAAAGTTCTGGCCCTGCGGTTCCCACACGTGAAGAAAAAAACCTAGGACGGATCGCTCAAATTATTGGCCCGGTACTGGATGTTGTTTTTTCTCCGGGGAAGATGCCTAATATTTATAACGCTTTGATAGTTAAAGGTCGAGATACTGCCGGTCAGCAAATTAATGTGACTTGTGAAGTACAGCAATTATTAGGAAATAATCGAGTTAGGGCTGTAGCTATGAGTGCTACGGAGGGTCTGACGAGAGGAATGCAAGTGATTGATACGGGAGCTCCTCTAAGTGTTCCAGTTGGTGGGGCTACTCTCGGACGAATTTTCAACGTTCTTGGTGAACCCGTTGATAATTTGGGTCCTGTAGATACTAGCACAACATCCCCTATTCATAGATCTGCGCCCGCTTTTATCCAGTTAGATACAAAATTATCAATCTTTGAAACAGGGATTAAAGTAGTAGATCTTTTAGCTCCTTATCGCCGTGGAGGAAAAATTGGACTGTTTGGGGGAGCTGGAGTGGGTAAAACAGTACTCATCATGGAATTAATCAACAACATTGCTAAAGCTCATGGGGGCGTATCCGTATTTGGTGGAGTAGGCGAACGTACTCGTGAAGGAAATGACCTTTACATGGAAATGAAAGAATCCGGGGTGATTAATGAACAAAATATTGCAGAATCCAAAGTAGCTCTAGTCTATGGTCAGATGAACGAGCCACCGGGAGCTCGTATGAGAGTTGGTTTGACTGCCCTAACCATGGCAGAGTATTTCCGGGATGTTAATGAGCAAGACGTACTTCTATTCATCGACAATATCTTCCGATTCGTTCAAGCAGGATCAGAGGTATCCGCCTTATTAGGTAGAATGCCTTCTGCGGTGGGTTATCAACCTACCCTTAGTACAGAAATGGGGTCTTTGCAAGAAAGAATTACTTCTACCAAAGAAGGATCCATAACCTCCATTCAAGCAGTTTATGTACCTGCAGACGATTTAACCGACCCCGCCCCTGCCACGACATTTGCACATTTAGATGCTACTACCGTACTATCAAGAGGATTAGCTGCCAAAGGGATTTATCCAGCAGTGGACCCTTTAGATTCAACATCCACTATGCTCCAACCTCGTATCGTTGGTGAGGAACATTATGAAACTGCACAAAGAGTCAAGCAAACTTCACAGCGTTACAAGGAACTTCAGGACATTATAGCTATCCTTGGGTTAGACGAATTATCCGAAGAGGATCGTTTAACCGTGGCAAGAGCACGAAAAATTGAACGTTTCTTATCACAACCCTTTTTCGTAGCAGAAGTATTTACGGGTTCTCCAGGAAAATATGTTGGTCTCGCAGAAACAATTAGGGGGTTTCAACTTATCCTTTCCGGAGAATTAGACAGTCTTCCCGAGCAGGCCTTTTATTTGGTGGGTAACATCGATGAAGCTACCGCGAAAGCTATTAACTTAGAAGTGGAGAGCAAATTGACGAAATGACCTTAAATCTTTGTGTACTGACTCCTAATCGAACTATTTGGAATTCAGAAGTAGACGAAATTATTTTATGTACTAATAGTGGCCAAATTGGTATATTAGTAAACCACGCTCCCGCTGCTACAGCTGTAGATATAGGTCTTTTGAGAATGCGCCGCAATGACCAATGGTTAACAGTGGCTCTTATGGGCGGTTTCGCTAGAATAGGTAATAACGAGGTCACCATTTTAGGAAATGATGCGGAGATTAGTACTGACATTGATCCACAAGAAGCTCAGCAAACTCTTGAAATAGCTGAAGCTAACTTGAGTAAAGCGGAAGGTAAGAGACAAAGAATTGAGGCGAATCTAAATCTCAGACGAGCTAAGACGCGAGTAGAGGCTGTCAATGCTATTTCCTACTAGTCAATCTACCAAAAAGTTCTTTTGATTTCTATACTCTTTTTTTATTCCGCTAATTGAATACAATTAAGTCTAATCGAAAAAAAGAGGATGCACAAAAAACTTATTAGATACCGGAATCGACGGTATCTAATAAGTTATACCTACTATTGGATTTGAACCAATGACTCCCGCCGTATGAAAGCAATACTCTAACCACTGAGTTAAGTAGGTCATTTATCACTACAAAAAAAAAAAGAGACCCATCGCTTCGTGAATTATAGATACAATATTACTTCTAGGCAATACTAATCCTTAATAAGAAACAGATTAGAGAATGATTCCGTGGATCATAAAATATTCGTTTTGACAAGAAATTTATATCGATCTTGACAAGAAATTATCTATATATTAAGATATCTATGACAAGGGCTATAGCTCAGTTAGGTAGAGCAACTCGTTTACACGTGCGCCAATGCTTTTCAAGGAAGTCCATTATGCAATCAATATATCTTATTGAGAAATCGATGTCTTACTCCATGGATTCGAAAGAACAGGAGAACAATAGCCTGACAAATATTTATTTGGTTCAATTCGATTCCGATGTGAATATGTGAATTCTGGTGCCAAATCAAATAAAATTCATCATTGATTTGAGAATTGATAAGGTAAATACCCGGTTTATTCAATGCTAGGCATAATGAGTATAAGGGCCTCAAAATAACCTCTTTTCGTCCTATGAACTTTAAGGTGTATGAAGTCTCATATTTGACTCTTGTAGTGGAGCGATAGAGACTATATTTAATTTATTAACTTAGTTTAATCTAGGCCGAAAGCAGACCTACGTCAAGGTAAATCCCTTCTTTGAAACACTTTGGTATTGCTCTTGGATCAGAATCAAAATAATGAACCAGAGCACATGGAACCATCTCACTATCTTATTACTTTTTCTTGAACAGAAGAAAAAATATGGTGGACTAACTGATCTTTTCATCAGTTTATGAAAGAGCCCAATGCAACAAAATGCATGTTGGGTCTTTGAAACAGTTCGAATCATTTCGATACTAATAAGTTTGATCTGTTTTACCGAGAAGGTCTACGGTTCGAATCCGTATAGCCCTATAGATTCTATTTACATTCTATATTTGTACCTTTTTTTTTATAGTACTTGTTTATGACAGCTGGGTTGGTTTTGGTTCATTTAGTTGGTACGTGGAAATGAACATATTACCACATACTTGTATACATTCATAGATACATTTAAATAAAACCAAAATTCCATTTCAATGGATCCAAATAGAATTCAATTAGTATTTATCAAATCTAGTATTTATCAAATCTCGGACAAAGAAATTCGTTCCTTTTGATTAATCCTCGTGAGTGAATTCCATACAAGTTTTTCTGTCCCCGATCAAAGAAAATAAATGTTGATAAACTTTTAAGTATACCCAACCCCAATCCTTTTTTTTATAAGTGAAAATTCTCATCCTGGCTGGCTAAAAATTACAGTTTAATTCAATGCCTTTTTTTTTTTTGAAATACCCTAAGAAATTTCCTTTTGGTAGAAGAAAAACCCTAATTGATTGTTTCAGAGATAAATCATTGGTCTCCTATCCTAATCCTAAATGTATCAATATTTGTACCTTCTTTCATTTCTATGAGTTGAACCCCTTTTGGTATTTTTAGTCCGTCGAATCTTTGGATAATACGGGATTCTTTTCTATTACTAATATTAGTATTAGACCCGTTTATTTTAGATCTTTCTATTACTAATATTAAATATGAGAATCCTATTTATTTTGATTTTATGTGGATCATTTATGATTTAGTTAATTATATCACTGTGTTATATATACTGTGTGGGTTTGTTCCAAAAAACTTTTTTCTTGCTTGTATTGTAGTCAAACTTAACTCATTGGTTGGTCTTACTAAGTTAAGTATTATTAGAATAACAAACAAGTCTTTTTTTGATTCATTCAAAATTGCAATCTTTAGTGCTGGCTGGGAATTGGTTCAAAATGACTCTTTTACTACAACTCTAATTAAAATTAAATAACTTGATTCTTATTATTCTTTTTTATTCTTTTTTAAAAGACTCGTCAAGGTCGGTATAGTATAATGAATAAAATAGTATAGGAAAAGTCTTTTTATTTTCGTTTTAGTATGGAAACTAGAAATTTCATATTAAGTTAAAGGTTTCTCACAATTCAACGAATCAAATCAATTAAGAAAAATCGAAATTAAGGAATCAAATCGAACTCTAGGACAAAGCAAGGGGGATAATCTAACGATTCCATGCATTGGATTCTGTTTAAATATCCATATCGAATTAATAGAAAGACTGATACTCTACTGAAATTTGAATGAAAAAATCATTTCATTTTTTTTTATTTATTTATTTTGATTTTCGAAATTTTATATTACAGTTTTTTTATTTATTTTTTTA